TCTTCTACATCAAGGAGAAGAATACGCAATTGATCAACCTTCCTTCTATTCCATTTCTACGGATCAAGGTTCGAGCTCTTCAAATCAATCCAATCAGTTGTAAGCGATTAGAAAAGCTTGCACGAGGGGGCGCCTCTTATGTCTGGTAATCGGCTTTGTTTGGCAGTGGGAGAGCGAGACGTATCTTGCTAGGCAAGGACCGGTTCGAATGCGCTAGGACGGGACTCAACACTCAATTTCTCATAGAAGGATATGAAATAAAGCTAGGGTGTAATTAATTATTCTTTCAAGACGGGGGGGTGCTTTGGTGGCACCGCACCGGTATATACAAATATTAAGTTTTTTTCCGTTGAAGTAGTTTTTTCCTGTACCAGATATTTCATATCTTCCTGTAGTGAGTGGACTCTCGGGGAAGAAATGTTCATAATTTCGCCCTGGTTGACAGGCTCAGGAAGCGAGCAAGAAGTTCAAAGACAGCGCAAAGGGCACATAACTTACTCTTCCTTAGCTGAAGCGAAAGCATTGGACAGCAGGTCTTGCCTGCCCCAATCAATACAGACAGAGATCTCATTCGTCCCACACTACTTCATCTTTCCTTTACTAATTCCTTTTAGGGGTCAGGTCTCACTGGTGTAGACCTTAGCCTATACAAAATGAGATTCTCCTCCCCACTAGAACACTCCCTTCTGCTTTTGGAATGGATTGAATCGGTTCACTGGATGGAATCGGAACTTTCACTTCTATGATTGAAAAGCATGACTTTTGCAGCAAGGGTTCATGGAGATATTGAGCTTTCCTAAATAGAACTATAGAGAGCCAATCTTAAACCTATCTTTCTACTTTCTTTCCTCTAAACCGGGTCGATAAAGCGTTTATCCTAGCTCATCACTGCTTCAGTTAGCTCATCCTATCCTATACCACCAGCTGAGCTAGATCTTCCTCTTCTAAGAAATTCTAGGTAAAGCGCTCTAACCGGGGGCTACATTTTCCTTAAAACTTACTTTGTTGCAGCCTGGTTATTTCAACCAAAATCTGAGGAATTCGGTTCTTGTGCACCCGCCGGCGGTGAGGTAGGGAGAGTTGGTATGGAGATGAAAGAGACAGAAAAGCTTTCCATTATCTGGTTTCTATCCATTCAATGAAGTTGAATGCATACCTTATAGACTATTCAACTAACATAAGGAGATGAAAGATGGAAACAAGGTACATATCCATCAATACATTGAATGAATCCCTTATTCACTCTTCTGATACCTTTCTTTAGGGGACCTGAAGAGAAAGAAAAGGTGACTATCAACTAAATTAAAGATCTGCTTCGTTGCACTACCTTAACTGAATCAAGACAAGCGCTCATTTCGTTCTTGCTTGCTTTCATTCTGTTATGAGAGAGAGCTTCTATACGTATATTCTCTTTAGACAAATGACTGGTCCGCTGGAGCGGCTGCCTTCGTTGATTCCCCACGAAGGAATCGGAATATCGCTACTTCCCCTTACTGTCCTAAGCGGGGGAGAAGGCTCGAGAGACCTTGTGTGAAGGAAAGGCTGTCAAAGTCGTTGACCGGTCTTCGAGAAGAAACTGCTAAGGAAGAGAATACAGAGGAATTCGATCTTTTGGTGGGTATCGTATATAAGAAAGAGAACGGCTGCTTTTAGGACTCCGGTGGTCACTTTCGAAAGAGAGTCTCGAGGTGGCGGTGTACATGTAGCTCCGATAGCATGCAGCCCCTAATGGAAACAGGTATATAGAAAGTGTGCAGTGGGAGATCTTTATAGGTAGCCAGGCTGCTTTACTTAACTCGACTCAAGCTTTACTTAGCCCAAAGACTCCCATGTCTTTCTTGGTTGGACCAACCCAACCGGCGATTTCCGACAAGTCTCTCGATTTGGGAGAAGAGTTTTTTTAAAAAGAATAAGCAGAAATGAAACAATTTTTGGTTAAAACTTTCATACTGATTTGCAGTATGAGTCTTATTTATCTCTACACTTCCACTGTCCAAGAGGGACGAATTGTTTTTTATCTTTTCCTTGTGAAAACACTAATGTCCCTACTACTTGAAGTTCTTTTTTACTTGTTTCCACACCTCGAACAGAGAAGGAACGAGAAAAACCGCCTCCAAATTTGTTTAAGCTTCCTAACTCCAATCGGTCTAACCGAATTTCAAGATTCATTGTTGCTGATGGAGTCTGGGGAAGGGGGGATTTCGGGTTCATCTTCTGCACATAGGGGGAGCATTGATCTCAACAGTAGTCCGACCATAACGGAGGAGGACGAAGAAGAGATTCAGGAGAACTCTGAAAAGTCCGTTCGACAGCGACAAGTCGAAGCGGAGTTGCACCATCGACGCCAACTCGAAATCGCTGAAAAACGGGCGTCGATCAAAGAATGGGTCGATTTCAGAATCCGTTCTGAAATCGCGAAACAAGGAGGTCCTCCGCTTGTCGATCCGATCGATAACTTAGAGGAGCAAGCCTCTATTATCGAACAAATCGGACCCAAATCCAAGGATCCCACCGACCTCATCAATGTACGTCGGTGCCTTTCCACTTTGGAAAACCGACTGAAGTCGGACATCCTCGACAAAGGAGAAAGCAGAAGAGGCCATAAGGAGGGCCGTTCGACGTTTTTTATCCGAATCCCAAGATTGAGGAACAAGATCGGACGTTATTCCGGTTCGTCTCCATTTTTGTGAAACTATTCCTCAAGCAAGGCAGCCGATAAGTCATCGAAGGGTTTGTGTGAATAATGGAATGGTAAGCATAACTCATTTGAAAGTTTCCCACGGTGATCTAATATCTTTTCAAGAAAATGACGCGAGAGTGTATACTCTTGAACTCAGGGAGCGAGACCCTAAAATAAGTTCAAGAAGCTATGAAGAGTGGTAAACTCTGAAAGGAAAGATGGAAAGAGGGGAGTTGGCTGATAAAGATGGACAGTAACGATCGCGTAATATCAATTTTTCGGCCTCGTCATCGAAAGCGGCTTCCAATTGTTCGGAAATTCTCAGCTATATGGGGGGCTTGGATGGTGAGCAAAAACAATTGATCAAGAAGTTGGTCAACTTTCGCATGAAAGAAGGTAAAAGAACGAGAGTTCGTGCTATTGTTTATCAAACTTTTCATCGCCCAGCTCAAACTGAACGCGATGTAATCAAACTTATGGTTGACGCCGTAGAGAATATAAAGCCCATATGCGAAGTGGAAAAAGTAGGAGTCGCTGGTACTATTTATGATGTCCCTGGGATTGTAGCCAGGGATCGTCAACAAACCTTAGCTATTCGTTGGATCCTTGAAGCAGCTTTCAAACGACGTATAAGCTACAGGATAAGCTTAGAGAAATGTTCATTTGCTGAGATACTGGATGCTTACCGAAAGAGGGGAATTGCACGTAAGAAAAGGGAGAATCTTCATAGACTGGCTTCCACCAATCGAAGGTTCGCGCATTTTCGATGGTGGTAAAGTGAAACCACATAAAGAGCTCTTCCTCATTCAGTAAGATATGGTTTGACCCTTTTTCTTTTTGTTTGAATCTTCATATAGAAAGCCGGCCTTCCTCATACTCCTCCCTTCATTCATTGAGTTGGAGGAATCCATAGGAGGCCCGCCCGTTATGCATTGCATGAAAGAACCTTTCTTCGTATGACTTATCTTTTGCCTCAGGTCGAATGAATACGAAAGGGAGATCAATCAAAAAAATGGGCCATGAATGAAGAAGTAGTGGCCTTTCACCCTCTTTCTAGTGACTCGGGGAGCGGATCTGAGAAATGCACTTCAAAGGGAGGGAAGCTAGGTTTCCCATGTTGGTATGGCCGGGCATAAAAGATTTTGAAGTTAGGTAAAAAAGAAGAGGTAGAGAGAGAGAACAGAACGGAACCGATAGCCCCGAATTATGTCAGGGCAAGAGAAAGAAAAGTAAGGACTCTCGTTTTCCGCATACGCATATAGGCTGTGAAAAAGAAGTCCACTTTTCTAATAAAGAAAGAGAGTGATTCGTCTACTTTGTTAATAAGGTAACGGAACGAACTTCAATTCGTAGGACGCCGCCGTTTGCTAAGATGTGCTTCCACATCGTGAGCTTTAGTGCACAAGTCGTCGAATCCCTTAAAGGTTTGGGGCAGGAGTATCGACGACAAGTCGTGCCTGAAGTTATTCATGCACATCTTGAGGAGCTCTTGCTGAGTCAACTTCTGGGGACAGGCAAAAGTAGGGGCTCGCCACCTTGCAATGAACTCCGTGACAGGTTCATTATCCCTTTGCTTGGTCTTGAGTTGTTCGGGCACTCCAACCCTTCTTTGTGTGTTGCTGAACTGCTTCCTGAACTCCGAGACCCTTGCTTCCCAAGTCGGGATCGACTCTTCAGAGAGGTGGGCGTACCATGTAAAGGCGGGCCCCTCCAATGATTGTACGAAGAGCCTAAGGCACAGTGCCCCATTCTGCGCTACCGGCCCACATCTTACCAGGGAATGCGCATTGACTCATTCTATCTTGATAGAGATATTTCGAATTCGACGAAATGAAGCACGGAGTGCCCGCTACTCGTTCATCATTCAGACAGATGCGCCTCTCTCCCAGTCGTCCGGGTTCATCGTTCAATCAATCATTCGTACGGGGGGGCCGGAGTGGCTTTTATGGGTAGAATGCTCCTCCAACTCTCCTGATATGGCTGGTTTTTCCGTTTGACTGCTGCCAAATCTTTCTTTAATGGAGGATCTTCATCCCGACCACCAGATCCTTCTTCTTCTAAGTCTTACGCAGCTATAGTGAAAAAAAACTCTCGTCTGCCACCTTTACAACATAGGCCCCTTCCCTTTAAAAAGCCCGATCTCTCATCAAGGAGAGCCGGGTGTGTGGTGTGCTTCACTTATGATGAGATTTACAGATCAGTAGATCCATTACGCTTTTCTTTGATAGAAAGTTATCCTCAGGCCGTCCCTCTGTAGATGAGATTAGACCTCATGTTCGCACTCACTGGATGATGAACAGCGAAGTTCATATTGAATTAC